TGTTTACTGGCTTCATATAATTCAGAAAACACTAGTTTTCTTGAAGCTTCTTGTTCATATCTCTCATCGAAAGGTGTTATTCGATAATGTCTATCCAGCATACCTCCTGCTAACCCGAGTGAGCATTCAAATATTTGTCCTACATTCATTCGTGAAGGTACCCCTAATGGATTGAAGACCATATCAACGGGTCTTCCATCTTGCAAATAAGGCATATCTTGTCTAGACAAAATCTTTGAAACGATACCTTTATTTCCATGTCTCCCGGCCACTTTATCTCCTACTTTAATTTCACGTTTCTGTAATATATATATACGAATCGTTTCTGGATTATAACTGGAACCTCCCTTTTTTTGGATCCATCTCACATCAATAACTCGACCCCTACCACCTATAGGTAGTTTTAGACAAGTTTCCTTTGAGGTGGATACCTGAATGCCAAGTATAGCTCGTAATAATCTATCTTCCGGGGAATACGAGGATTCTTTCGCTATTTGAGGCGTTAATTTACCCACTAAAATATCGCCCGTTTCTACCCATGACCCCAGGATCACAATTCCATTTTTGTCTAAATTTCGGAGTAAATGGGCTTCTAGGTGTGGAATTTGATTAGTGATTCTTTCAGAACCATAGCTTGTCATATGAGTCTGAATTTCATATTTCCGTATGTGAAAAGAAGTATAAATATCTTCATAGATCAGACGTTCACTAATGAGTACAGCATCTTCAGAATTGTAACCCTCCCATGGCATATAAGCTACTAATACGTTTTTTCCCAAAGCGAGTTCGCCGCCAACTGTAGCAGCACCATCCGCTAAAATTTGTCCCTTTTTAATGTATTTACCTCGCTGAACCTGGGGTTTTTGATGCATGCAAGTATTTTTGTTGGAACGTTGATATATAGTTAATGGAATGCTTAGGGTATCCCTATTACCAAATAAAAAAATCTTGTCAGTATCGGTATAAATGATGTTTCCCTCGTGTTCGGCTATAGCGGAAACCCCTGAATCTAAAGCTACTTGACGTTCTAATCCAGTTCCAACAATGCATTTTTCGCACCGAGAAAGCGGAACTGCTTGACGTTGCATATTCGAACTCATTAAAGCTCGATTCGCATCATTATGTTCGATAAAAGGAATTAGAGAAGCTCCAATAGAAAAATATTGGAAGGGAAAAATACTTCGAAGATTAACCTGTTCCCATGCAATCGTAAGAAATTCTTGACGGTATCGGGCTGGAACAATCTGTTCCTCGTGAATATCTCGATTAAGTGCCAAAGAATTTCCTGTTGCTACCATATAGTATTCATCTCTACTTGGTGATAAATAAAGCATGCGTATTCTTTTTGATCTTTCAGATATTTCATAAAATGGACTTTCTATAGACCCCCAACTACCAATCCTCACATGAATTGCTAGAGATCCAATAAGTCCAACATTAATTCCTTCAGACGTGTCAATTGGACAAATACGTCCATAGTGACTAGGGTGGATATCTCGTATCCGAAAACTAGCAGTTCGCCCTGTCAATCCTCCGGGGCCCAAATAACTCAATTTTCTCCCATGAACTATTTGGGTCAATGGATTGGTTTGATCCAAAACTTGAGATAATGGATGTAATCCAAAAAAAGATTCATAAGTAGTTGTTAATGGAGTTGAAGTCACCAAATTCTGAGGAGTTGGTATCCATTTATGCCTAATTGCTCCACATATGGTTCCTCTAACCATATTTTCTAAACGAACCAAGGCCAATCCAAATTGATCTTGTAATAGATCTGCTACGGAACGAATACGTTTGTTTTTCAAATGATTTATATCGTCAAGTATGTCCATTCCAAATTTCATTCCAATCAAATGATCCGCAGCTGTCAATATATCTCGTGGTAACAGAAATGTATTGTTCTGAGGTATATCAAGATTAAGCTTTTGGTTCATATTTCGTCGACCAATCCTTCCTAATTCACATCTTTGTTGAAAAAATTTTTTTTGTAATTCTTTACAGAAAGATTCAGAAAAGACTGGATCTCCGCCAACACAAGCAAATTGTCGATAAAACTCCAAAATGGCATTTTCTTTTGACCCTATTTTTTTTTTATCCTTATCATTTAGGAAAGACACGAAAATTTCAGGATAACAAACATTCTCTAGAATTTCGCTTAAATTCGAACCCATAGCTGATGATAGAACTAGAATAGATATTTTCTGTTTCCTACTCACACGAGCCCATATCCTTGCTTTTCTATCAATCTCTAATTCTAATCTCCCCCCCCAATCTGATATTATGGTGCCGGTATAGACCGAAATTCCGTTAGGGTCCAATTCTGAACGGTAATAGATACCAGGGCTTTGCAATATTTGATTGATTACAATTCTATATATTCCATTTACTATAGAAGTTCCCAGAGAATTCATTAGAGGAATGTTTCCAACAAAAATAGTTTGTTCTTGTATGTCCCTACTACTTTTCCAAATTAATCCCGCGGATATATATAATTCAGCAGAATATGTAAGCGATTCATATACAGCATCTTTTTCATTTATCGAGGGTTCTAATAATTGATATGTTTCTACAAATAATTGAAATTCAATTTCTTGATCTGTATCCTCAATTTTTGGAAACTTAAAAAGCCCTTCTATTAAGCCCTGATCAATGAACCTACAAAACCCTTCAAATTGTATCTGATTCAATCCAGGTAGTGTAGACATTCCTTCATTTCCACCCCCAAGCATTTTCAATTTACCTGTGAATTTTATAGAAAAATATTCCACGATTTGCTATCATTCTTTATCAAATCACATGAATCGATTTAGCAATAATGGAATTTTTGTTCTTTTTACTGAATTACATGAAATTTTACCTAACCCCGTGTATGAAATACCTATTATGAAAGGAGAAAGAAAATAGAATTTTAAACTCAACTTCGAAGGAAGGAATTCACAAAGAAAAGAGATATTTTTAACTATTTTTGGAGAATACGATTAGAGTGTGTAATGTAATAAGGCTTGTATTTATTTAACACGCATAGATCTAATTCCAGTTATAGATAGATATAGATAGATCCGTCTCTAACTTTATTGCAGTCATATTCGTTCGGGACAACACATAAGATGTCGTGTTAATTTTTACAATTTTTATATTAAATAGATTGAATATAAAAATTGTAAAAAAAAGGGAGAAGCACGAGAATTTCCTGAGAATTCCATATAGTATATATATATGGATAAGATACCTGATTAGATAATATTTGTGTAACAATTCAAATTTATGTTCTAGGGTTTACATATACTGACAATTGCTGCTATAATTGGAATGAAGATGGTTTTTTTTTTCAATTAAAAAGCAATATGGATTGGTTATGTATCAACTTTGATTTTCTTATCTCATTAAGTATCTCATTAATAAAAAAAAAAACCATTCTAGATTCAAATATTCAAGAATCATTCAAATAATGAATAGTTAATGGTTGCGATTTGTCTCAAGATTTTTATCGGATGTGACAGAAGGTGTAAGCTTTTTTTTCATTTCAATAGAAAAAAAGGGGGGGTATTTTTATACACTTCATATATATCTATTTGGCGGCATGGCCGAGTGGTAAGGCGGGGGACTGCAAATCCTTTTTCCCCAGTTCAAATCCGGGTGTCGCCTTATCGACAAGAGGTTTAAAATTTAATTAAATATTGTATTACGTTTTTTTATAGATATAGAAAACTTTTTTACAACAGAAGCTAGTGAGTGAAAAGGAGTCTTAAGACTTGTTTGATTCTAAATTATAAGAATCGGGAGGTTTGTTCGAAAAAATACTGTAAATCTTTTCGTTTCGAATTCAAGGAAAGATTCGAATAGTGAAAAGGAATCAATCCATTTTGAAATGATAGTTCTTTCACTACACAACTATTGTAGTGTATGTCTACTTACCGAGTCTTGAATTAGATTGGATAAGTCGTATAGAGAATTCCATTTTTAGTTAGAGAAGGAGTGGAAGAAAAACCTTGTATACAGACTGATATAAAGTATGTATATGAGCGCTTCCGCATTTAATCAATATTAGTTAGATTAGTTAGATTGAATAGTTAATTTAGATAATTTGCTTTCTTAAAAGTAGATCTATATATATATAGATATATATATATATAATAGATCTATATAGATATATAGATCTATATAGATATTCTAATAAAATTCTAAAATTTTATATATTCTAATTATATATTCTAATATAAATATAAAATATAAATATAAAATCGAAACGAAATATAATAAAAAATCAAAAAATCTTTCTCTTCACCAACCTCTAGTAAAAAAAAAAAAATGGATCGGAAAGATATCTTCCGATTATTTTAGAGAACGAATCGGGAGACATTAAGTGATTTTTTCAAATAGAAAGAAGAATATAAGTTTGCAAATTAATATGTCTTGATTCTATATTCTATTTTTTTTGACTCTGTACCAGCAATTCCACTATTATTATAATATTTTTATATTCTTGTCTTGTATTTTTAGTTAATAATACAAATTAAAATAATCGAAGAAATATTTTTGAACAATAATGAAATAATTCCTTCATATTGATAGAGATAGGAGACAAAATTTACATGGATATCGTAAGTCTTGCTTGGGCTGCTTTAATGGTAGTTTTTTCATTTTCCCTTTCCCTCGTAGTATGGGGAAGAAGTGGACTATAAGGGTACTAATAATTGAGTTTAAGGGATCAAAGTACCCATTTTGTGCGGGTTTTGATTACATTTTGGAACTGTTGAATTAGAGTATTTAATTTATATTATACTAATTAATTTTATTCAAATTTAAAATATATCTGCATTTCAGAGTTCTATTATATTCTAGTGGTCTAATGTATTCTATGTCTATTGTAGAAATAAAAAATACTCTTTCAATCAAACAAATATTTAAATTATTCCCATATTTCTTCGTATTTTGAAAAAATTAACAAGGGAATCCAAAATAATAGGAAATGCATTCCTATTCCAACCGAATTCTTTGTAATCTATTTCGATGAACTGACTCTTACCTATATATAGAAAATGAGGGACCGCGTAGCCCCCATTCCTACTTTTTTACCCCTCCCTCTTTTTTTAAATCATATTGAGATTGTAAAAAGAATCCGAAATCTAAAAAAATTGGAATCGGAAGAATAATAGTTGTTTTTTAATTATTTCAGATTTCTTGGAATCAATACAAATTAAGTAGATGAAACTAAGAAAAAAATGAAAAAATTTTGAACGCAATTCTATAAAATCCAGATAGTAGAAATAGATTGACTTTCTACTATCTGGATGACACTGATTGTAGTCCGATCATTTTTCTTAGACTAAGACCCTAAAATTAAAACCTTTTTCATTTTTTTTATTAAATCATTGATTATATTGATAAAAATTAGGGAGTCATATTAATATTAAGAACTAATATTTAAACGAAATTAGTCACTTTTACTTACCGTTTTTACGTAAATTATAAGTAAAAAAGCAGTAGGAACTAGAATAAAGAGTGCAGTAGCAATAAATGCGAGAATATTTACTTCCATAATCTCTATATATGTTTTATTTCTCTTCGATTTACAATAAAAAATTAGGGATTTAATCCCATAGAATATAGATGCTAAATCTTTCATCGATAAATTAAATTCAACAATGGTATAAATTAGATTTCGATGATATTAAATCGCATCAATATCACGAATAACAATATCTGAGCTATCAAATCGACTCATCGTCGAGAATTAAATAGTATAACATAGGAAGATCTTTTATCCATACTAAAAAAAACCAAAAAAACATTTCTTTTTGATGCAATTCAAAATTTCCTTTTCTTTTTTTGTCAAAACCTTTACCTTACATGAAAAAAGAAAAAAAAGAAGAAGATATCCCTATTAGGAATAAGATTTTGTTTATTCTTTTGATTCCCTTTCACACAAAAAATGAATGGATGTCTTTTTTATTGGATTTGTATCCATCGGGACTGACGGGGCTCGAACCCGCAGCTTCCGCCTTGACAGGGCGGTGCTCTGACCAATTGAACTACAATCCCAGGGAAAAGGGTGTATAGCATACACATTTTTACAGTTTCTTTCAAAGCTTTTCTTTTTCGATTTAGGATTCGAACCATTTTGCTGTAAATGAAAGAGAAGGATTTTTGTATATCTATCTATATATAGATAGATATATTTCGATATCCACTTTAGTGAGATCAACGCAGATTACGTTTGTTATTGACAAATCTATTTTGAAAATGGAATCAATAAAAAACCTTTTTTTATTGAAATCTTTTCCTTATATTTTCTATTTACAGATTTTGATATGAATCTAGATTATTAGATAGAAATATTCGAATTTGTGGAAATATGAAATACAGAATTAATAGCATTCATTTAGGGATGTTTCAGATTTGGATTCTTCCGTATCAGAGCGCATCAATCATTTCCGGAGAACAATAAATGGGTTATATAATTTCATTGTGGATCGGCAAATTCTTGGGCCGAGCTGGATTTGAACCAGCGTAGACATATTGCCAACGAATTTACAGTCCGTCCCCATTAACCGCTCGGGCATCGACCCAGGAACAGGAAGAATACATTTCTGTTTTTATTGAAAATTTATGATCAACTTCCTTTCGTAACACCCTACCCCCAGGGGAAGTCGAATCCCCGCTGCCTCCTTGAAAGAGAGATGTCCTGAACCACTAGACGATGGGGGCATACTTGCCCGACCGCCATTATACTACGTTCATAGTATGAACAGTTTTTTGAAATTGTCAATATAATAATATGATTCGATCCAAAAAATTTTTACATCTTTCAGAATTCCATAGAAATTTTGGATTCATCATTTAGATTTCAAATTTCTTTATTTTTATTTAAAAAATAAGTAATTGAAAATAAAATAAAGAAAAAATCCTTTCCAAGAATGATTGCTTTGTTGGAAAGGACGGGAGGTTCCAATTTAATTTCTTTCACTTTCTTTCGTTCATTATTAAGATTCGATAGGTATATTTATCCCTCATACTAAGCCGGAAAATAAAAATTTGGTTTAGGGACAGGACAAATTGAATCCATTTTTAAATGATTCTATGAAATATTTGAATTGGTGAGTACATTTATGTAAAAATGAAATGAATTTGGTGTTATGATGAGAATGACTGCAAGAATCCATTTGGAAATAATTCATTCCATTGATATTGATCAAATACAATTGATATTGATCAAATACAATTGATATTGATCAAATACAATTACAATATTAATAAATTCTTTTTTAACTATATTTTATTCACTAGGCAAATCTAATTTTTTGTTCTTTAATGAGTTGTTATGCAAATAATATATCTATATATAGATATAGATAGATTCTAATCCCATTTTTTTTAGAATATATATAATATATTTTATATAATAAGTATATGCAGTAACAAATAGATGTACTAGTCATATTGGCTAGTTCCTTATTTAGGAATTGAAGAAAATAGGGCCCTTTTAACTCAGTGGTAGAG